CCATTTTCGCTACACAAGGATCAAGATCAAATGAACACACATTCTCTTTCTGTCGAAAAGAGATATATTTCGAACTCCTCAGTAAATTCAGAAAATAATGATCAAGTTCAATACAAATTATTTAGTTCAGATCTTTCGAGTAAAAAAGAAAGTGAGATTTCTGATTATTCAGAACTTAATCGAATCCAAAGTACTGGTCATTGTAATCTCATATATCCTGCAATTCTCCACGAGAATTTTTATTTATTGGCAAAGAGACGCAGAAATCGATTTATCATACCATTCCAATCGATTCAAGAACAAGAGAAAGAACTAATATCCCCTTCCGATATCTCGATTGAAATACCTATAAATGGTATTTTCTGTAAAAAGAGTATTTTTGCTTATTTCAACGATCCTCAATACCAACAAAGAAACAGTTCCGGAATTACTAAGTATGAGTCTGTAGAGGCGCATTCAATCGTCAAAAAAGAGGATTCCATTGAGTATCGGAGAGTCAAAGAATTTAAGTCAAAATACCGAATGAAAGTACATTACTTTTTTTTCATTCCTGAGGAAGCGTATATTTTACCCGAATCTTATTCCTTAATGGTACGTAATAATAGTATTATTGGAATAGATACACAAATCACGTTAAATATAAGAAGTCGGGTAAGCGGATTGGTACGAATAGAGAGAAAAAAAAAAAAAATGGAACTTAAAATTCTTTCTGGAGATCTCCATTTTCCGGGGCAGACAGATAACATATCGCGATCCAGTGGTATCTTAATACCACCAGGAAGGGTAAAAACGAATTCTAAGGAATCAAAAAAAAAAAAAAAAAATTGGACCTATGCCCAACGGATCACACTTACCAAGAAAAAGTATTTTCTTTTGGTTCGGCCAGTAATCCTATATAAAAAAAAAATAACATACGATATCAATTTCGAAACACTTTTCCCCCCGGATCTATTGCGGGAAAAGGAAAATCTGAAACTTCAAGTTGTCAATTATATTCTTTATGGAAATGATAAACCGATTCGGGAAATTTATGACACAAGTATTCAATTAGTTCGTACTTGTTTAGTCTTGAATTGGGATGAAGACAAAAAAAGTTCTTCTATCGAAGGGGCTCGTGCTTCTTTTATTGAAGTAAGTACAAATGGTCTGATTCGTGATTTCCTAAAAATCGACTTAAACTTAGCGGAATTCCGTATTTCCAATATCAACAGAAAACGGAACGATTCATTAGGTTTAGGATTGATCTCCCATATTGGGTTAGATCATGCCAATATTAATTCATTTTTTTCCATTTATTCCAAGGCAAAGATTCAACAATCACTTAAACAAAATGAAGTAACTAGAAGTACGTTGTTGAATAGAAATAGAAATAAAGAATGTCAATCTTTAATAATTTTGACACCATCTAATTGTTTTCAAATGGATCCATTCAACGATGTAAAATATCAGAATGTCATAAAGGAATTAACTAAAAGAGAGGCTAGAATCCCAATTAGGAATTCGCCGGGTCCTTTAGGAACAGCGCTTGAAATTGCAAATTTTGATTCAGTCTACCATTATTTACTAACTCATAATCAGATCTCGGTAAATCAATATTTGAAACTTGACAATTTTAAAAATACTTTTCAAGTACTTAAATATTATTTAATGGAGGAGAACAAGAGAATTTTTAATCCCGATTCGTGCATTAACAGTGTTTTGAATCCATTCAATTTGAATTGGTATTTTCTCCATCATAATTATCATCATAATTTTTGCGAAGAAACATTCACAATAATTAACCTGGGACAGTTTATTTGCCAAAATGTATGTATGGCCAAAAACACACCACGCCTAAAATCGGGTCAAGTTATAATTGTTCACGTTGAGTCTATAGTACTAAGATCAGCTAAGCCTTATTTGGCCACTCCCGAAGCAAGGGTTCATCGTCATTATGGAGAAATCCTTTACCAAGGAGATACTTTAGTTTCATTTATGTATGAAAAGTCGAGATCTAGTGATATAACGCAGGGTCTTCCAAAAGTGGAACGAGTGTTAGAAGTACGCTCAATTGATTCAATATCGATAAACCTAGAAAAGAGAGTTGAGGGTTGGAACGCGTGTAGAACAAGAATTCTTGGAATTCCTTGGGGATTCTTGATTGGTGCTGAGCTAACTATAGTACAAAGTCGTATCTCTTTGGTTAATAAGATCCAAAAGATTTATCGATCCCAAGGGGTGCAGATCCATAATAGGCATATAGAAATTATTGTACGTCAAATAACATCCAAAGTGTCGGTTTCGGAAGATGGAATGTCTAATGTTTTTTCACCCGGAGAACTGATTGGCTTGTTGCGAGCGGAACGCACGGGGCGGGCTTTGGAAGAAGTGATCTGTTACCGAGCTATGCTCTTGGGAATCACGAGAGCATCTCTGAATACTCAAAGTTTCATCTCCGAGGCAAGTTTTCAAGAAACTGCTCGTGTTTTATCAAAAGCAGCTCTCCGCGGACGTATCGATTGGCTGAAAGGCCTGAAAGAAAACGTTGTTCTAGGCAGTATGATACCTGTTGGTACCGGATTTAAAGGATTAGTGCACCGCTCAAGGCAACATACGGGCATTCCTTTAAGATTAAAAACCAAAAACAAGAATTTATTCGAGGGGGGAATGGGTGATATTTTGTTCCACCACAGAGAGTTGCATTTCAAAAAAAGGATATGATACATCAGAACAAGAATTTATAGGATTTAATGATTCCTAAGAGTGGATTCATACTTTTAACTATATAACTATAGGTGGTTCTTTGATTTGCTCCATTTACACCCGATTTGGTAATGTGATTTTTTATATTTATATAGTAATAAGGAAATCAAAAAAAAGATAATAAAGAATAGAAAGAAATAAATCGCTTGGGTCATGTATCAACACCCAATCTTCGAGAAAAGAGGAGAAAAGATAAGGTTCCCTCGGAACAGTTATTTATTTCCGGGTATCCCGTCTTTTTTTCAATGAAAAAAAAAGAGAGGAAGTGTAGGGAGAAATGATAAGAAGATATTGGAATATTAATTTGGAAGAGATGCTGGAAGCAGGAGTTCATTTTGGTCATGCTATTAAAAAATGGAATCCGAAAATGGCACCTTATATCTCTGCAAAGCGTAAAGGTATTCATATTACAAATCTTACTCGAACTGCTCGTTTTTTATCAGAAGCTTGTGATTTAGTTTTTCATGCAGCAAGTAGTAGAAAACAATTCTTAATTGTTGGTACCAAAAAAAGAGCAGCGGATTCGGTAGCGCGGGCTGCAATAAGGGCTCGGTGTCATTATGTTAATAAAAAGTGGCGCGGCGGTATTTTAACGAATTGGTCCACTACAAAAATGAGACTTAAAAAGTTCAGGGACTTAAGAATGGACCAAAAGACAGGGAAACTCACTCGCCTTCCGAAAAGAGATGTGGCTCGATTAAAGAGACGGTTATCTCACTTGCAAAAATATCTGGGCGGGATCAAATATATGACGGGGTTACCAGATATTGTAATAATCCTTGATCAGCAAAAAGAATATACGGCTCTTCGGGAATCTATCACTTTAGGAATTCCGACAATTTGTTTAATTGATACAAATTGTGACCCCGATCTCGCAGATATTTCGATTCCTGCAAATGATGACACTATAGCTTCAATCCAATTCATTCTTAACAAATTAGTATTTGCAATTTGTGAAGGTCGTTCTAGCTATATACAAAATCCTTAATTAATAATAACATATAAGATAAAAAAGTTCTTTTGAAAATTCCATAGACTGATAAATTGATGGAATCCTTTACGATTCCTGAATCGTGCAAAAGAAATAAAAAGAATTTAGGGATATTATGTGACTCGTTTGTGTCCAAAATATACAATTCTAGTGGGCAAGCCTAAACGAAAAAGGGGGTTGAATCAAAATAATTTCTTGTAAGGTTTTCTTTCTTTCAGAGGACAATATGAATGTTTTATCATCTTCCATCAACACATTAAAAGGCTTATATGATATATCCGGCGTAGAAGTAGGCCAGCATTTTTATTTGAAACTCGGTGGTTTCCAAGTTCATGCCCAAGTACTTATTACTTCTTGGGTTGTAATTGCTATCTTATTAGGTTCCGCCATTGTAGCTGTTCGGAATCCACAAACCATCCCTAGTGACGGTCAGAATTTCTTCGAATATGTCCTTGAATTTATTCGAGATGTGAGCAAAACTCAAATTGGAGAGGAATATGGTCCATGGGTTCCTTTTATTGGAACTATGTTTCTATTTATTTTTGTTTCTAATTGGTCAGGGGCGCTTTTACCTTGGAAAATCATACAGTTACCTCATGGAGAGTTAGCCGCACCCACAAATGATATAAATACTACCGTTGCTTTAGCTTTACTTACGTCAATTGCATATTTTTATGCGGGCCTTAGCAAAAAAGGATTAGGTTATTTCGTTAAATACATACAACCAACTCCAATTCTTTTACCCATTAATATTTTAGAAGATTTCACAAAACCTTTATCACTTAGCTTTCGACTTTTCGGAAATATATTAGCGGACGAATTGGTAGTTGTTGTTCTTGTTTCTTTAGTACCTTCAGTGGTTCCTATACCTGTTATGCTCCTTGGATTATTTACAAGCGGTATTCAAGCTCTTATTTTTGCAACGTTAGCTGCGGCTTATATAGGCGAATCCATGGAGGGTCACCATTGACTAAGTTTCTAAATCGTCTTTTTTTTTTAACTTAGTGCAAGGCAATCCATGCCGTTCTCAAGATAATTTACTTATATGGATATAAATACACACATAAATAGACAAAAGGGTCTATACGATCTAGAGGAAGAATCAAAAGGATTACGATATTGGCGGATTGTCAAAGTAAAAAAAGGGGGGGGGGGGAAATCGAAAAGATCTTTTTCCTAAAATGTGTTTGCCCTGTTTCTATCTCCTTCCAATAAATATTCTCTTGATATTGTCTTGATTGTTTTGTTCATTCAATTCCAATCTTAGGAGTCATAATCTGAATGAAAATTCTTTATTTGTTTATGATGCTAAAACTAAAAAAAAAAGAAGGGGGTTCCATGCAGTGATTCTCATTTCAGTCGACTTTATTCAATTCAACGATTGACCAAAAGAATAATAAAGAATAAATTACATGAACTTAGATCAATCAAAGGTTTTTCTTTCTATGCAATGATTCAGACTAATGAATTCGCCCTTTTAGATTGATTGTATCTATGTGGGATTACACGAAATAAAAAGAAAAGGAAGAAAGAAAAGAGTTTACAAAAAATGAGATTCATAAAAGAAAGGGTTGTTTAAGAGAGTGAGATCCAACTGGATATATAGAATCTATATAATGGTTAGAAAACCACTTTCTTTTATAGATGTTTCTAAAAAAAAAATTAGAATCTGATGAAATCCAAGATACGATACGAATAATTAGTTTACTTTATCGAAGAAAAACGTGTATATGTATATAGTATGCTAGTTCTATATGAGCGAAAAGATATATCTAATCGCTCCACTACTACTCAGAATTTAGATAGGGATTTCAATAAGAGTCCTTCCTTTTCGTTTGTAACTTTGAATTGAATAAAGAAATTCAATCAAGAAAAAGAACGAAGAGCTCGAATTTGAAGAAAGGTTCGGAGCAAAGAAAGAAATGGAAAAAAGTTGTATGAATTCACAAAAAATCCGCGCATAGGCATTTTTAAAATAGATAGCGAAGTTATTCTGATGATTCAATAAGATTATTACTTCAATTCAGAGCTCTTAGTTGCGTTGCAATAAATAATTAAGTCATAATTTATTGGTTGATTGTATCATTAACCATTTCTTTTTTCTTTTGCGAGGAACTTCTCATGAATCCATTGATTTCTGCCGCTTCTGTTATTGCTGCTGGGTTGGCTGTTGGACTTGCTTCTATTGGACCTGGGGTTGGTCAAGGTACTGCTGCAGGCCAAGCTGTAGAAGGTATCGCGAGACAGCCCGAGGCGGAGGGAAAAATACGAGGTACTTTATTGCTTAGTCTGGCTTTTATGGAAGCTTTAACAATTTATGGACTGGTTGTAGCATTAGCACTTTTATTTGCAAATCCTTTTGTTTAATTTTCTGTTTGTTTAGGATCCCATAAAAAAGAAAAATACGTATTTTTCTTCTTTATTGCCTTAGACTTGCTGCTTGCTTTTTTCGAATTCTAGCAGGATTTCACCCTACAACTACCTACTTTAGTTTTCTTGCGGCAATTGCCCCCGGGAAGGACTGATTGGGGGATCAGGAATTTGTATACCGACTCGCTTTCTTCCTTCCCTCTATCTTAGTCCAATCGAAACTTTTTTAAGGAAGTGTTGTAACAAAAACAAAGGGGATATTTCACAATTAACATGAGACCTGATACCGAATTCGAATCCGTATTGTTCTTAATTAGATTCAAAATTTACAATTGAAAAAAAAAAAATAATTTCGAATAGAAATCTAATAAATTATTGACTCTATTTAGAGATTTTTAACTATCTATAAATAGGGAAATTACTAGGAATATAACAAAATTACTAATGAATAAAAAAAAAGAATAAATACTTTTAACAATATAATAAAAAAAATTATATATATATAGAAATATATATAAGAATATATTATTAATATATATAATAGAAATATAGAAAGAAAGAGAAATATATGAAATATATATGTATCTATATATATAGAAATATATATATATAGAAATATAGAAATAGAAAATGAGAATATCAGAAAATAAAAAAAAGTTATTAATTAATCTGTCTATATCTATAAGAGAAGAGGAGATCATATGAAAAATTTAATCGATTCTTTCGTTTTCTTGGTTCAATGGCCATCCGCCGGGAGTTTCGGGTTAAATACCGATATTTTAGCAACAAATATAATAAATCTAAGTGTAGTCCTTGGTGTATTGATTTTTTTTGGAAAGGGAGTGTTAAGCGATTTATTAGGTAATCGAAAACAGAGAATTTTGAATACTATTCGAAATTCAGAGGAACTACGCGGGGGGGGCCTCGAACAGTTGGAAAAAGCCCGGGCCCACTTAGGGAAAGTCGAAATAGAAGCGGATCAGTATCGAGTGAACGAATACTCTGACATAGAACGACAAAAATTGGGATTGATTAATTTGACTTATAAGACTTTGGAACAATTCGAAAATTCCAAAAATGAAACCATTCTTGTTGAACAACAAAAAGCGATTAATCAAGTTCAACAGCGGGTTTTTAAACAAGCCTTACAAGGAGCTCTAGGAACTCTGAATAGTTGTTTGACCAACGAATTGCATTTACGTACCATCAGTGCAAATATTGGCATTTTGGGGGAGATGCAAAAAATAAGGGATTAACTCTTATACTGTAGGCATTACTTTACTGTAGGCATTATTTTTTTTTTTTTTATTATTAAAAAAAAAAAAATTAGAAATACTCATGGTAAACATTCAACCCGACGAGATTAGTACTATTATCCGTGAACGTATTGAGCAATA